CTGAGTTCACTTTAAAGTAAAAAAATAAAGTGCATTACAAGGGCACTTGTAGTTCGAAAAAAAAAAAAAAATGTATTCGATATTTCGATACAATAAAAAACGATCAAAATGATTTTCCAATTTTATTCCACAGTGATTAGTGATTCAAAGAAAGCTTAATTTTGTGAATAAAGTTATAAAAAAAAGTTCTTATTATTACTTTATTTATAATTTTAATTTAAATATTCTATATATATATACATGTATTAGTTATATGCATATATTAGTTTAGTCAACTCCAGAGTTGACCGATGAATCTGTTGATTCAAAAGTGCGACATGGGTAAATGTCACAAATGATGAATCGATTTCTTACTTATGTTACTCTATTTTTGTTAGTATCGTCTATAATAATAGATGAATCAAACATTTTCAATTGAATTTATTCTTTCAATTGGTTGGTATTTTTGCTTATCCTCGTATCTTTCAAAAATTGAAACTTAGGGAAGTGCTTTATAAACATATGTATAAAAAGAACATATTTCATTTAGCCTTTTCATGCCTACTATAACTAGTTATTTTGGTTTTCTACTAGCAGCTTTGACTATCACCTCAGCTCTATTTATCGGTCTGAGCAAGATACGACTTATTTGAAATTAATTAAATGAACATGAACAATTCATAAAAAAAATCTTTCTATGGCAGTTCATATCTTCTACAGTTACTTAACGTATCAATTTCCAATTCTTGGTCATTGAGATTTATAGTCAATACAGATTAATATTTAAGGATAAATATTACCTCCCCTTTCCCCTTTCAAACAAATTGAAATGATTGAAGTTTTTCTATTTGGAATCGTCTTAGGTCTAATTCCTATTACTTTGGCCGGATTATTCGTAACTGCATATTTACAATACAGACGTGGTGATCAGTTGGACCTTTGATTAATTAACATCTCTTTTTTGATTGACCTCCTACTTCCTTTAATCCACGGGAGGTCAAATTTAGATTGCTGTTCAATTATTTAAGTGTAATTTTCGACCTAACGCGATTAACAAGAACACAGAATCACGCTCTGTAGGATTTGAACCTACGACATCGGGTTTTGGAGACCCACGTTCTACCGAACTGAACTAAGAGCGCCTTATTATCATTATCACAATAAAGATTTTGTGACCCCAATTCATCTTGCATATATATCATAAAATTAAAGATTTATTATGTATGTCCAATTTATCTCAATTGATCCCTCGTTACTGCTCATAGGATAAGTAATAGGTAGGGATGACAGGATTTGAACCCGTGACATTTTGTACCCAAAACAAACGCGCTACCAAGCTGCGCTACATCCCTTTCAATTGGTCTACAGTGTCATTGTAGAGAATCCCTGTCTTGTTTTCCACATCTTTACTTCCTCCATTGATATACAAAAATTCTCTTTTCATTTCTTCTTTTTGGTCTCATATATCATATAACAAACATATAATATATTAAAAGACTTATATTATATAAAGTATGAAATAAATATGAAACCTACCATAAAAAATTAATATTTTTAGTAATTTCAGGTAGAAATATCTATTTTGTACATTTTAATTTTAATTAGGGACTCCGCGTACAAATACAGGCGGTCAGTCATTAACTACATATACACATCTGGTCATATATGTATTACCATTATGTATTACAAATTACAATAAAATTACAATAACGAATAAAGAAAGAGGAGTTTTTAAAATGCGAGATCTAAAAACATATCTCTCCGTGGCACCGGTAGTAAGTGCTTTATGGTTCGGGTCTTTGGCAGGTTTATTGATAGAGATCAATCGTTTTTTTCCGGATGCGTTGATATTCCCCTTTTTTTCATTTTAGTTATTGATATGAGAAGGGGGAAGAAGATTAGAGATACAATCAAATCTCTGTAACTAATCCCTACCCTTGCCTTCTTTTTTTCTTTGTTTTTTTTTTTAGAATAAGTTATTCTAAAAAAAAAACAAAGAAAAAGCGGTTTCGCCCTCAGTGAAACTATGAACTCGGGCCCAGGCTCAAATTAAATTAATATTAATAATAGAGTGGAAATAAAAATGTGATGGTTGGGGCAACAATATCATACAAGATACTTAACTGAAAATACTGTACGGCAATTCTTAATTATAAATATAGTTAGAAATCATTATATTACTTATTATTACTATATTGATTGCAACGAAATCTTTCTTTTATAATTTGATTTCGAGTTACCTGCTTCTATTTTTTTTTTTTTTTTTTGTCCTTTATTCTTCCTTGCTTCGGATCGGAAAATTAAAGAATTGAGTGAATCATAAACCAAAGGAGGTTCATGGCCAAGGGTAAAGATGTCCGAGTAACCGTTATTTTGGAATGTACCAGTTGTCTTCGAAATCGTGTTAATAAGGAATCAAGGGGCATTTCCAGATATATTACTCAAAAGAATCGACACAATACGCCCGGTCGATTGGAATTGAGAAAATTCTGTCCCTGTTGTTACAAACATACGATTCATGGGGAGATAAAGAAATAGATCGAACCGACCGCTCGTGTGTCAGTCTTCCAAGGAAGATGAAAAATTACATATTATATATAACATATATTTATTTAAATATAAACAAACCCAATCCTATTTCGATCGGATCAAACATGATGTAGAATTAAGAAATAGGATTGGGATTTTCAGGATAAGGAATAAACAAACCATGGATAAATCCAAGCGAATCCTTCTTAAATCCAAGCGATCTTTTCGTAGGCGTTTGCCTCCGATCCAATCGGGGGATCGAATTGATTATAGAAACATGAGTTTAATTAGTCGATTTATTAGCGAACAAGGAAAAATATTATCTAGACGGGTAAATAGGTTGACCTTAAAACAACAACGATTAATTACTATTGCTATAAAACAAGCTCGTATTTTATCTCTGTTACCTTTTCTTAATAATGAGAAACAATTTGAAAGAAGCGAGTCAACTCGTAAGAAAAAAAAAAAAATTGGAGAAGAATAAATATTTTTTATTGAACGTGTTTCTTCATTTTGATGACTTTATCATATTTTATCATACTAATTTCTACTCTACCTTCCCAGAGTTCATTCTCCAGGGAACTCCATTTAAACTATTCCAACGGATTCCTTCCAATCTCTTTATTTTATGATCTCATTGGAAATCATATAAAGACAACTCTTATTTAATATAGCTATTTGTGCAAGTATTTTACGATTAAGAAGCAACTGTCTCTTGTACAGATTGTGTATTAATTTGCTATAACTAAAGTATACTTTATTCTCGCGAATTACTGCATTTATCCGAGTGATCCACAAACGACGAAAATCTCTCTTTTGTCTACCTCTATCCCGATGAGCCGAAACCAAGGCTCTTATTTTCTGTTGAGTAATAGTACGAGTAAGTCTTGAATGAGCCCCTCGAAAGGTTGATGCAAATAAACGGATTTTTGTTCTACGTCTTCGAGCTATATACCCTCGTTTAATTCTGGTCATTGAATAAATGAAACTTTGATGAATAACTAATCGATTTCCTTTCTTTCAGTTATTCTCTTCCCGTGTCCTAGTCTATTAATAACAAAACGGATTCTTCCAATGTATAAAATAAAAATTCCAATGGCTTTTGCTATTATAACCTTCCCGACCACGATTTTTTCTTTTTTTCTAGGCATTTCACCTATAAAAAAAAATTGTATTGATACTAGAAAAACACATAGTAAATAAAAAAGTAATAAATATAAATGGATATAGTGGGTTCCATCGTTTCTATGGTTACTTCTTAAACGGTGAGGTCTTCTCTATACACCGGAGCCCTTCTTTCTTTCATTTAATCAATGTTATTGTTAACTTGTACAGTTCAAACTCTTTGGCTCTACCCAAAATTATCCAGTACTAGGTCTTTCACAACGAGATCCACTTATACAGTAACGGTATTTAATTATGAAGATTAGCTGGGTAGCTGACCCTGTTAGTCCGTTCTTGCAAGAGTAAGGCAAAATTTTTCTGCTTTTTAAAATAGGATTTCCCCTGCTTAATGGATACCATTTGCTATCAATGGAGAATTCTTTCTCATCTTAAATTTAAAATTTTTAAATTGAGGTGATTGGATTTGCACCAACGGAAACCATACATTTGATACCATAATAGAAGGATAGATCTTTTTTATTTTTAGATATTGACTGGAGTTCTTCCATTCTATCCTATTCACTGGTACTGATCGTTGATACTGGATCAATTGTTTTCTTTCTTTTGTCCTAGCCCATGATCTGAACGAGTCGCACATACACCCTAGTACATGTTCCTCGTCGTTGAGGACATCCCCCAAGAGCGGGGGATTTCGTGACATTTCTGATTGGCTGTCTTGTGTTTCTAATAAGTTGTTTAATAGTTGGCATGTTGAATCATATACATAATGGGCTGGTTTAGATCGATCTTAACCGGATGCTTATGAATTATTTTATTTCTATATTAATAGATTAATGAGATTAATTAATAGAATATTAAATAATAGAATATTAAATCCGGTAAGAAGATAAAATCTCAAATAACGAATTCGTGTGAAATCCTTGTTATTTTTTCTTTTTTATTCAGTCGCTACAAGATCAACAATTCCATGAGCTTGGGCTTCTATTGCTGACATAAAAACATCTCTTTCCATGTCTTCGGATACAACCCATAAGGGTTTGCCTGTCCTTTGTGCATAAACCCTTGCGAGGGTTTCGCGCAGCTTCAGTAGTTCTTCCGCTTCCAAGATAAATTCTCCCGTCTGTGCCTCATAAAAAGAGGCAGCAGGTTGGTGGATCATTACCCTGATGATATAACATAATAAATGTTTATTCTATCTCGCATAATGAAAGGTGAAGAGATAAAGAATAATAATAAAAAAAGATATAATTGAACAACCGTACAGGCATCTTCTTTTGCGCATTGCATACGGCTCTATAATGGAATTCACTTTTTTTTTTTACCTTACTTACACTTACATGGAAAAAATTTAAAATAAATAAATATAG